AAACTCTTTTTTTTTGAGGATCCACTGTAATAATGAGAAATATTTCTGCATATCCGACCAAATCGATTGAGAATATCAGAATCTGATAAATCGGCCCGAATCGGCTTACTAATGGGATGACCCGAAACGGTACAAAATTTCGCTTTAGCCAATGATCCAATCATTGGAATAATTGGGACTAGGGTATCAAACTTCTTACTAGGACTCTCCATTAGAAATGCATTTTCTAGCAGTTGAGTCCTTACCACTAAAGGATTTCGCCGTACACTTGAAAGATAACTCAAAAACTCGAAGGAATGATTGGAAAATTGGTTTATATGAATTCTATCTGCTTGAGACCACAAGTAAAAATAACATTGCCATAAAATGACAAGGTGATATCTCCATTTATTCATCAGAAGAAAACTTCCCCGTGAAGCCAGAATGGATTTGCCTTGATATCTGACATAATGCATGAAAGGATCCTTGAACAACCATAGGATATTCTGGAAATCCTTACGAAACACTACTGGAGGATGGTCCATTTTTCCATAGAAGTATGTTCGCTCAAGAAGGTTTCCAAAAGATGTTGATCGTAAAGACAAAGATTGTTTACGGAGAAACATGAATAGGGATTCCCATTCATATACATGATAATTATATAGGAACAAGAAGAATCTTTGATTCTCTTTAAAAAAAAAAGAGATGGATTTATTTTGAGTAATCAGACTACCCCAATTACGAGACTCGTGGAGAAAGAGTCGGAATAAATGTAAAGAGGGGGCATCTTGTATCCAAGAGCGGAGGTTTTGAACCAAGATTTCCAGATGAATGGGATAGGGTATTAGTATATCTGACACATTATTTAAATGTGATAATTTATCCTCGAAAAAGGAAAATGTTGAATGAATTGATCGTAAATTCTGATATTTTTGTGGATCTTTCCCTTCTTGAGAAGACACTAATCGCAGTGAGAATTTCATTTCCAAAATGACTGCAAATCCTGCGGATACCATTTTATAATAAATTTTTTTGGGGGTAAAAGCATTAGCCGAAATAATCAAACACTTCTGTTGATACATTCGAGTAATTAAACGTTTCACAAGCAGTGAACTGGATTTATTGTCATAACCTAAATTTTCCACGGGTTCGTAAGGACTGGATCCCTTTAAACGATGGTCCTGAGCTAGTGCATAAAGAAACTCCTGAAAAAGAAGTGGATAGAGGAAGTCTTGTTGCTGAGATCTATCCATTTCTAAATATACTTGTAATTCCTCCATTTGAAATTCGCTTTGAAGCAAAGGCAAAGGGTTTATTGGGTTAGCAAATGATACATAGTACGATACAGTCAAAACAGGGTATATAGTAAGAAAATATAAAAATACCTCGGTGACAACAGATAAGCTAATCAATGGATCCTCTCTTTTTCCATCCAATTGGTGTGTGTTCATTAGAAAATACCGAGATGGTTCGAAATCCTTTATTGTTGCAACCCGATCGTTCTTTTGACTTTGGAATAATTTCTCTTTATCAATATACCGTTTCTGATACACATGAATCTCCACTCCATACAGAATCTAATGGAGGTAGAAATAAAATAATTAGGATTCATAAAAAAAAGGGGATAATCCACTTATAGGAGAACCTTTTACCGCACCAGGCACTAATCAATTTTTAACATCTAATTAGATTGGGTAATAATTCGAATTCAGAACAAAAGCTCGTTGCTTTTTGCTTCCCTATAATTGGAACCAGAAGGCTCTATCCATTTATTCAATCGACCCAACCGTGAATTTCGTTTGTCCCAGTACAAGAATACTAAAAAAACTGGATTTTGTATCGATCCGTTAAGGATCAAGTATTCTCAGAGTTTTACATTGATACGACATGCTGCTTTTTCCACTCACCCCCTTTCAGGATCAGTCGTGGTCTTACAAACTCTACCAATGGTATGTACGAATCCGTTGCTTCATCCAAATGTGTAAAAGATTCTAGGCGCACTTAAAAGCCGAGTACTCTACCGTTGAGTTAGCAACCCGAATAAGGTAATTAGGGTCTGTAGATACGAGCGCAAGCAAACAAAATAAAAAAAAAAAAGAGATTGGATTGCACGACCACATCTAAAACTAAAAAAAGAATTTTATGGTCGATTAGAAACGTAAAACTGAACAAATCAAATGAAAATTGAATAAATTACCCAGTAAATAGAGAAAATAGATAGATCTCTTTCCGTTTCAGAGGAGACCTCTTGTGGCACAGCGAATCCAAGGAACCCATCATTGACATGAAGGCAAGTAAAAAGAAAAACCAAATATAATTGGATCATAGATCTATTTATCCACGATCCAATTATATTTAATCAATACACTATTGTCAACATGACAATAGTAAGGTTGCAACCGCCGAATAAAACCAAAAAGATTTGCCCCTTAACTTTCAAATCGACCTTGATTCTTTAATCAATATCGCGCTGCCCCGGAGCGCTGGGTAGCCGATTTCCTGAACCGAAAGGACCCGGAGAAGGAGGTGATAACTGATATTAGGATTCCTCGCTCGGGGCTCTTGACGAACTTGCCCTCAACCTAACCCCGGGACGGGGGGGCACAGTTCGAATAGCGAGAGTCCTCCGAGTTCTGCTATATGNNNATATATTATATTATCCGCCTCCTTTGCGGTCTTGATTTGTTACATCAGTTAACTATAAAAAGACAACCCAGTCTAGACCCGATTTTTGATTCAGTTCAATTCGTTTAATTAAACCGAAGTTCCTTAAAACATCCTTTTTTTGAAATATCATGCAGAATTCCGGCGGGTTGAGCACCCCTTTCGAGGAAATATAGAATATCGGGAATATTTGAATAGGTTTGCTTCTGTCGTGGATCGTAAAAACCCACTTTCCCGAGATCTCGTCCTTCTCTTCGGGATCGAACATCAATTGCAACGATTCGATAGATGGCTCATTGGGATAGATATAGATTAACAATGCCCCCCCCATAGAAACGTATAGGAGGTTTTCTCCTCGTACGGCTCGAGAAAGAATGATTTTAATTAGAAAAGTTACAAATCGATCTATGCAATTTTCAAATTCATTACTATGCTTTGATTCATTTTTTCTTCCGTCCCGAAAAATAAAAAAAAAATCATCTGTACTCATAACTCAAGTTGTCTAATTCTAAAGGAGCTAAAAGGAAAATCCTTAGTCATTTCATTTATTGAGCGGTCTCTAACTACTTTTGTTTGTCTCGTTTAGAATCCCTTTTGATTCCAATGATTGAGACAATTCAAAAATGAAAAATTTTCTTGTTCCAGGATCTTTTATCTTTGCTTTGAATCATTGGGTTTAGACATTACTTCGGTGATCTTTAATCGTTTCAAAATAGCAGCAACGTACTTTTTTGAGATTTCTTTATATGGAAGAATCATACGAACGGTTGATTCCCGTGTTATAGACTTATCATCGAAATCAAAAATAGTTTTTTCAATTCCAACAAAATTTCCTCGAAACTTTTGTTGAATTTGGCTGTTTTCGATTTATATATCGAAGATATACTTACGAAGTTGTTCCCACTTATTGATTGACACTAACCCTAGATCCCTATCCCTAAGAAATGAATAAATACTTTACTTTCTGCTCGAGCTCCATCAGGTATTATTTACAACCCAGCAAAAAGTAAAAAAGGGTTGGTCTAGGCGAAGAGAACAACTTATGTCGAGTCAAGAGCATCTTTATTCCTATAGAAAATGGTGGATGGAAGAATCCACAGATGATCATGTCCTTCAAGTCGCACGTTGCTTTCTGCCACATCGTTTTAACCGAAGTTTTACCATAACGCACCTTTAGCTTCGTTTTAAACTCGTCTGGAATTGATTCAATATGGAATCATGAATAGTCATTGGCTCAATAGGTCTATCACAATTGATACTTTATTTTTCTCTATGGATAGCATTTAGTTGGCTGGATAATTTTAAGTTTAAGTATGATAACATAATCTATTAGTAAAAATAGAAGCAGAAGATTCTTAACCTTAAGAAAGAGGACCTTAAGAAAGAGGTTTGAATATAAAGAGGTTAGAATCAAACTGCCCTGGGACGGAAGGATTCGAACCTACGAATATCGGGACCAAAACCCGTTGCCTTACCACTTGGCCACGCCCCATGTATTCTTTATACTACGAAACAATATGGATGTCAAGTTCTGCTCAAATTTCTATGAAATAGATTATTGCTAGGATTTAACACGTGTAGTTGTATAAGCTAACAGAATTTATTGATCATTACATAGAATTCAATTAAGATAATGTATGAAAGTATGATTCCTTCTACTCTCGTTTGAGCATGGAAGGCTTTTTGATTGGGTGATTCAAAGAAAAATAAAGATTTTTGGTCTACCTTATTACTTTACTTTTTTTCCTTCTATCACTCAATCAAAATACAATTATCTCCAAGAAGGAAATGTTTGTTATGCTGAATATCTTTAGTTTGATCTGTATCTGTCTTAATTCTGCCCTTCATTCAATTAGTTTTGTTTTCGCTAAATTGCCCGAGGCTTACGCTTTTTTGAATCCAATCGTAGATATTATGCCAGTCATACCTGTGCTCTTTTTGCTATTAGCCCTTGTTTGGCAAGCTGCTGTAAGTTTTCGATGATATTTTTACTACTTTCTTACAAACATTCCTAAATTTTTAGGAGAAAAAAGATTCTAATAATTGATAAGCAACGATAAGTTTTACATTAGGAACCTTCGATTCACACATGGAAATTTTGGGACTGCCTATCTATTCCTCATTCTTACCTTCTACTTCCAGTGACCTAGGACCCTATTAGTATTAATTAGGGTCCCCTAATAGAGAGAGATGGGGCATGAAAGATAATTTTGGTAAAAGAATCTTATTACACTTATTACAAATGCATTTCTGAAAATGACTTTCTTTTGTAGAAAGCACTTCATTTCTTGGTGTCAAATAAAATAGATATGCAGTCTAAAAATGGATAATCTATTCCCCCTTTTTCCAAAAATGAT